CCATCTATGGTAATAGACAGTAAAAACTCCATAGAGTTGGTCTTTTGAACCCGCTTCAAGCTATCATGACAATTCACGAATCTTGGGGTAAACAATCTCTCTTGCTTATGTTTACTTTTTTCACCATTTGATTCTTGTACATAGGAAATGAGACTCAACCTTTTTACTGCAAATTTAGAAGCCGTTTTCTTTCACTCATATAACTATCTGGTTTAGTTCATCAACTCAAATGCTGAAGAAAAATAAAAAAATATATAGTCAATCAAATCTTTTTATCCTTGTTTCTAGAAAGAAAAGAATTTTGATAAATTTTAGGTCTCACCGAATCACACGTAGAGATATTGATAACACACATAGAGCTAATGGTATTTCATAACTAATTGATTGAGCAGCTGCCCGTAGACCACCTAAAAAGGAATATTTATTATTTGATCCATACCCCGACATAAGAAGTCCAACGGGAGCAATACTTGAAATGGCAATCCAAAAAAAAACACCAATACTAAGATCGGCTAGAACAAGGTGATCACCAAAAGGAATTACTGAATAACTTAGAAAGATAGATATTACTGCTATGGATGGTCCAATACTGAATAAACGAGTATCTCCTGTAGATGGAATAAGATTCTCTTTCAAAAGTAGTTTTGTCCCATCTGCTAGAGCTTGAAGAATTCCTAAAGGGCCGGCATATTCAGGCCCGATACGTTGTTGTATTCCTGCGGATATTTCTCTTTCTAACCAAACAATTACTAGTACACCTATTGTGATTCCTAATACAAGAGTCACAATAGGGACAAGCATCCATATGATCCCATAGACTTCTTTTAAGGATTCCAATTTGGAAAAAGAATTGATAGTCTCTATTTCTGTTGTATCAATTATCATTTCAACGATCAACTTCTCCCATAATGATATCTATGCTACCTAGTATTGTCATAATATCAGCCAATTTCATTCTTTTAACTAACTGAGGAAGAATTTGCAAATTGATAAAACCTGGTGGGCGAATTTTCCATCTCCAAGGAAAAACGCTCTGGTCTCCTATCAGAAAAATCCCCAATTCTCCTTTTGGGGCTTCAACTCTCACATAAAGTTCTTGTTTCGACAATTCAAAAGTTGGAGAAGGCTTTTTACTAATAAACCGATATTCAAAATCATTCCATTCAGGATCTTTTAATCTGTCAAAACGTCGCATTTCTAAATTTTCGTAAGGCCCTCCTGGAATTCCTTCCAGAGCCTGTTGAATAATCTTTATGGATTCTGTCATTTCACCGATTCGTACTAAATAACGAGCTAATGAATCCCCTTCTCGTTGCCATTGAACCTGCCAATCAAATTCGTCGTAAGACTCATAATGATCAACTTTACGAAGATCCCATTCTATTCCGGAAGCTCGTAGCATTGGTCCCGATAAACCCCAATTTAATGCCTCGTCTCTCCCAATAATGCCTACGCCTTCAACTCGTTCTAAAAAAATAGGATTCCGGGTAATAAGTTTTTGATACTCAGCAACCCCTGTTAAAAAATAATCGCAAAAATCCAAACATTTATCTATCCAGCCATAGGGTAGATCGGCAGCCACTCCTCCAATACGAAAATAATTATGCATCATTCGCATACCGGTGGCAGCTTCGAATAGGTCATATATCAATTCTCTTTCTCGAAAAATATAGAAGAAAGGGGTCTGTGCACCAATATCCGCCATAAAAGGACCGAGCCATAACAAATGAGAAGCTATCCGACTCAACTCCAACATAATGACTCTGATATAGCTAGCCCTTTTAGGTACTTGAATATTGCCTAATTGTTCGGGTCCATTTATGGTTATTGCTTCTGTGAACATAGTAGCTAAATAATCCCAACGTGTTACATAAGGCAAATATTGTATAATTGTTCGGTTTTCCGCAATTTTCTCCATCCCTCTATGTAAATAACCCAATATTGGTTCGCAGTCGACAACATCTTCACCATCTAGAGTAACGATGAGTCGAAGAACACCGTGCATTGATGGGTGCTGAGGCCCCATATTGACTATCATGAGGTCTTTTCTTGTAGTTGGTGCAGTCATAAGTTTTTTAACGATTCATTCTTCCATGAATTACTGAAAGTGAAAAGAAGTTCATCAAAATTTAATCGAAACATATAAGTGAAAATGAAATAACTCTTCTTAACGAGTTTTTGTCTCTCGAATGTCCAACTGATTAATTAATTCTTTATAACGTACTCTATTTTTTTTTGCCAAATAAGCTAGCAGTCGTTGACGTTTTCCCAAAATTTTCTTCAAACCTCTCTGAGATAAATAGTCTTTTTTGTGCAATTCTAAATGTGAAGTAAGTCTCCGTATCTTATTGGTGAAATTGAATACTTGAAATTCAACAGATCCTTTCTTTTCTTCTTGAAAAATAACCGAAATGACAGAATTTTTTACCATAAATGAATTTCCCCTTTCTTTATTTTACAGATATGGATTTTTTCTAATTTTATTGATCAGTAATAATAATGCCAGTAATTTGAACGCGGTATATAGACTTAATTTCTTTATGAACCTCTAATTTTAGCAATTCCAATAAATTAATCAAATTTTAAATTTGATTCAGATAGGAATCCAAAAAGGTGGTAGGTACGTTTTTTTCAGTCACAAAAGCGAATAATTGAAACCTAAAATCCTAAAATGAAGAAGATTCTGTTGATTCATTTCTAGATCTAATCAATACCTTATTTTATTGATTTAGTATTGTCTACTCGAATTAGATTCGAATGAGATGTAAAACAAGGCATGTTTGCATTTGTTTGCTTTCAGATACTCTATACGAGACAGGGTATATAGTACTATCAATTAATTTTCAATCGTGGATACATATGTATCCTTAAGATACTGAAACGGCTACCATTATTGGTATCAAACCAATAACGATTCATACAAGCTAAATCTTCTAATCGATAATTAGGCCAAAGAAAGAACTTAAATTTAATTAATTCATTTTTATCTTTATAAAGGGGTTTCCGTTCACCCAAAAATTGACTCCAGTTTTTTACATTGGTTTCGTTGCAAAATACTGAATTTCTATCGACGATATTCCAATTCAAAGAATTAAAAAAACTTCGAATTCTCAATTCTCTACGACGTCTAGACCATAAAATATTTTCAGGAACAAGCAAATCAAAATGAGTTTTTTCTGTATTTATTCTTTGAGTTTGAGGTTGCAGAATGAATTCGTCAAAATTATTTTTATCAACATATCTTTGTTCTCGGTATCTTTGATTAGTTTGGTGTTTACTTTTATGAACCAATGAAATACCTATGGTTTGATACATAATAAATTGTCCATTATGTTTTACAGACAACCGAATAGGTTCGATAATCAATACCCCCTTCTTCATCAAGTCTGTAAGAGGTAAATTTGCCTGAATCAGCATTATATCCAAACTCATTTCTCTCCTTTGAATTGACGATATAGTAATTTTGGTTGGATTTATCAGTCGAAGCAGGAGACAATATACCTTGATATTTTCGAGCATTCTTTTATTCAAAGCATCGTTCCATCTCAATTGAAAAAGCAAATAACGTTTCAAGAACAAATCTAGTTCTGCTTCCGTGTTGCTTTTGTATTGTTTTTTATTTTTACCCTTTTTTGTGTCTGATTCCACGTAATCTTTTTCAAGATCGGTTTGATGTTTTGAAAAAACAGGGCTCAGATTTCCTTTGTTTTCTATATCTGATCCACGCTCTCTTTGACTTGGGGGTTCTTTTGTTTCTTGACTTCGATTCTTTATTTTTTTATTTGACGGTAGAAAAAATTTTTGTTTTTGGTTTTTATTTTGAATAACATTTTCATTTGTATTCAAATTAAAAAGAAGGAATTTGCTTGGTATAATCCACGGTTTTATTTTATAGACATTATAAAGTAGTACAAATTCTGGGAAGAACCAAAATTCCAGATTCAATATGGGACGATTAAATATTTTTTCATTCATTCCCATCCAATCAAAAAATACTTTTTTCGAATTTTTTTGAGTTTTTTCTGGATTTTGATGAGTTGTAAGATAAAAAACCCCCTTTTTCTCAATTTTATCAATTATTTGATAATTATTAATACCAATTTTAGTATTTGGATTACTGTTAGTATCGATCTTAACCCAGGCTTCAATATCTCCTTTTTGTCTAAGAGAAAAATGGATAATTTTCCAATCAAAATATTTTCTATCGAGATTTCTTTCTATATCTAGAATATTGACCTTTCTTAGATAATTATTGATATGAAGATTGCCGGGCATATCAACAAGGTTGTGTTTGTACGTGTTGGAATTAGACGAAATTTCTAAGTTCTTCTTTACTTGAAAGGGTAATCTAGAAAAAAATGAGTCACTTTTATTTTCATAATTAATTGATTTATATGCTAAAAGACCATATCTATAACATTTTTTAAAATTATCTTTTTGGTTTGATAATGAATAGAGTTCCAAATCATTTTCTTTTTTGTAATGAATTAATTGGTCTTTTTCATATGAATTCCATTTGTTTAAGTTTCTATTTTTATTTTGAGCCATACAACTTTGATTAACCTTAGTTCGCCATTTTTTTGGCATTAATCTAGACCATCTAATCTGAGATAAATCGTATTGATAATGCCATCTTAACCAGTTTTTCCATTGATTGATTCTATAACTCTGAAGTTTCTTATGTTTTAATTCCGAGTGAAATATTCCTAGTGTTTTAAAATAGTCCTTTATTTTAGTCTTAAGGAAGCAAGACGTTGTGTTATATTGAAGAACAGATCTAAATTTAGACAAATTAATAACTTGGGTTTGTGATAATTTGTAAAATACATATGCTTGTGACAAGTAGGATAAATCACAAAAAATATGTGAATTTTTCTTACTAATATTATAAAGTGACTTTTTTATAGTCGAAATAAAGATAAAGTTAATTTTTTTTTTATTAGTAATTTTTTCTTGATTTATTTCATTATTGGAGATGAATTTCTCAATCAATTTGTTTG